TACCAACTCAAGATATGCTTATTGGACTCTATATATTAACGATCGGGAATCGTCGAGGTATTTGTTCAAATAGGTATAATCCATGTAATCGAAGAAACTATCAAAATGAAACGGTTGACGATAATAAGTATACGAAAGAGAAAGAACCCTATTTTTGTAGTTCCTATGATGCACTTGGAGCTTATCGGCAGAAACGAATCAATTTAGATAGTCCTTTGTGGCTCCGGTGGCGACTCGATCAACGTGTCATTGCCTCAAGAGAAGTTCCCATCGAAGTTCAATATGAATCTTTGGGTACCTATCATGAGATTTATGGGCACTATCTAATAGTAAGAAGTGTAAAAAAAGAAATCCTTTGTATATACATTCGAACAACTGTCGGTCATATTTCTTTTTATCGAGAAATAGAAGAAGCCATACAAGGGTTTTGTCGGGCCTACTCATACGATACCTAAGCTAAGTAATTATGTGATACCGTGGGAATTCGGTTCTCTACGGCTCAACCGGTATCATAATTCCTGAATTTCTACGTGAATCAAGATCGAGGAAAGGAAGTCTTCAAATCACTGACTCAAACCCATTGTCGAATCCTACTCAGCGGAATATGGAGGTACTTATGGCAGAACGGGCCGATCTGGTTTTTCACAATAAAGTGATAGATGCAACTGCCATGAAACGACTTATTAGCAGATTAATAGATCACTTCGGAATGGCATATACATCGCACATCCTGGATCAAGTAAAGACTCTGGGTTTCCAGCAAGCCACTGCTACATCCATTTCATTAGGAATTGATGATCTTTTAACAATACCTTCTAAGGGATGGCTAGTCCAAGATGCTGAACAACAAAGTTTGATTTTAGAAAAGCACCATCATTATGGGAATGTACACGCGGTAGAAAAATTGCGTCAATCCATTGAGATATGGTATGCTACAAGTGAATATTTGAGACAAGAAATGCATCCTAATTTTAGGATGACTGATCCTTCTAATCCAGTCCATATAATGTCCTTTTCGGGAGCTAGAGGAAATGCATCTCAGGTACACCAATTAGTAGGTATGAGAGGATTAATGTCGGACCCCCAAGGACAAATGATTGATTTACCCATTCAAAGCAATTTACGCGAAGGACTCTCTTTAACGGAATATATAATTTCCTGCTACGGAGCCCGCAAAGGAGTTGTGGATACTGCTGTACGAACATCAGATGCTGGATACCTCACGCGTAGACTTGTTGAAGTAGTTCAACACATTGTTGTGCGTAGAACAGATTGTGGCACTATCCGAGGTATTTCCGTGAGTCCTCGAAATGGGATGACGGAAAAAATTTGGATCCAAACACTAATTGGTCGTGTATTAGCAGACGATATATATATGGGTCTACGATGCATTGCCACTCGAAATCAAGATATTGGTATTGGACTTGTCAATCGATTCATAACCTTTCGAGCACAATCAATATATATTCGAACCCCCTTTATTTGCAGGAGTACATCTTGGATCTGTAGATTATGTTATGGTCGGAGTCCCACTCATGGCGACCTGGTCGAATTGGGAGAAGCAGTAGGTATTATTGCAGGTCAATCAATTGGGGAACCAGGGACTCAACTAACATTAAGAACTTTTCATACCGGTGGAGTATTTACAGGTGGTACTGCAGAACATGTACGAGCTCCTTCTAATGGAAAAATAAAATTCAATGAGGATTTGGTTCATCCCACACGTACACGTCATGGACATCCTGCTTTTCTATGTTATATAGACCTGTATGTAACTATTGAGAGTCAGGATATTCTACATAATGTGAATATTCCACAAAAAAGTTTTCTTTTAGTTCAAAACGATCAATATGTAGAATCAGAACAAGTGATTGCTGAGATTCGCGCTGGAACATCCACTTTCAATTTTAAAGAGAGGGTTCGAAAACATATTTATTCTGACTCAGAGGGAGAAATGCACTGGAGTACCGATGTGTACCATGCGCCTGAATATAGATATGGTAATGTTCATCTCTTACCAAAAACAAGCCATTTATGGATATTATCAGGAGGTCCGTGCAGATCCAGTATAGTCACTTTTTCGCTCCACAAGGATCAAGATCAAATGAATGTTCATTCTCTTTCTGTCGAACGGAGATCTATTTCTGACCTCTCAGTGACTAATGATCGAGTGAGACACAAATTGTTTAGTTCGGATCCTTCCAGTAAAAAAGGGCAGGGGATTCTTGATTATTCAGGACCTGATCGAATCATATCTAATGGTCATTGGAATTTCCTATATCCTGCCATTCTCCACGAGAATTCTGATTTATTGGCGAAAAGGCGAAGAAATAGATTCATCATCCCATTCCAATATGATCAAGAACGGGAGAAAGAACTAATGCTCCGTTCTGGTATCTCGATTGAAATACCCATAAATGGGATTTTACGTAGAAATAGTATTCTTGCTTATTTCGACGATCCCCGATACAGAAGAAGTAGTTCAGGAATTACTAAATAT